TTTTGTTATGACTTCTTTTTTTTTGTTAATTTCGTGTCTTGCTTTCCCAAAACTATTTGATGTATTCATCATACTATTCCGTTGGTTGGCAATTTGGGATCACTACTATCACTACTAAAGTAATAGTAGGTATAAGAATCATTTATGATACAAGTGGTAATCATACATATATTATATTAACAATTTGTTATCGATTTGGTATTTTCTGAACGGAGCCTGGATACTTTATTTTATCAGTCCAAGTAAACCATAAATTTTTATAAATTGATAATATTGATCCCCAATATAAAATAAATTGATCTAATTGCACTTCACGCTCCGAATGATTGATTGATGCCTCACTCAATACAATATCTCTTGGGCGAAACAGAGGATATCTCGATCAGGGGAGAGAACGGGTAAATCCCATATGACCCAATATGTCTGACAAGTCGCACTATATGTCAACCCAAACCGCATCTTCCTCTCCAGGACTCCGAAAAGGTACTTTTGGAACACCAATGGGCATTAAATTAAAGAAAAAAAATTTAGTACTATACTTCACTTTAATATGGAAACGTAACAATCAATGGTTTATTGTCTTCATCCCTTTTTTCTCTTTATTCTATTTGATACATAGATTGGAAAGTTTATAGAGTAAGACAGAATGAATAAAGAAAAAATTTGAACGAAGAAATCAATCGTTCGAATGATAAACAAGTATCTATCCATTCGTTCCCCAAAAATGGGACCAATCCTCCCATTGCGTATTGGTACTTATCGGGTATAGAATAGATCTGCTTCTCTTTGTTCTTACGAACAAAATTGTTCCGTTATTTTCAATGGAATGGAATAAATATTAATCCTTTCTGATACGGAATCTACTGAAAAGGTTAGGTACATGGTTAGTATATATAGTCTTTTCCAATGCGATAAAATAAAGTGGCATAGTGTCTATTTTTCTTTGATAAAGAGGTATTTCCATGGGTTTACCTTGGTATCGTGTTCATACTGTCGTATTGAATGATCCCGGTCGATTGCTTTCTGTTCATATAATGCATACAGCTCTAGTTTCTGGTTGGGCTGGTTCGATGGCTTTATATGAATTAGCGGTTTTTGATCCCTCTGATCCCGTTCTTGATCCGATGTGGAGACAAGGTATGTTCGTTATACCCTTCATGACTCGTTTAGGAATAACCAATTCGTGGGGCGGTTGGAGTATTTCAGGAGGAACTATAACAAATCCGGGTATTTGGAGTTATGAAGGTGTGGCAGGGGCACACATAGTGTTTTCCGGTTTGTGCTTCTTGGCAGCTATCTGGCATTGGGTATATTGGGACCTAGAAATATTCTGTGATGAACGTACGGGAAAACCTTCTTTGGATTTGCCCAAGATCTTTGGAATTCATTTATTTCTCTCAGGGGTAGCTTGCTTTGGCTTTGGCGCATTTCATGTAACAGGTTTGTATGGTCCTGGAATATGGGTGTCCGATCCTTATGGACTAACAGGAAAAGTACAATCTGTAAATCCAGCGTGGGGCGCGGAAGGTTTTGATCCTTTTGTTCCGGGAGGAATAGCCTCTCATCATATTGCAGCGGGTACATTGGGCATATTAGCAGGCCTATTCCATCTTAGTGTTCGTCCGCCTCAACGTCTATACAAAGGATTACGTATGGGCAATATTGAAACTGTACTTTCCAGTAGTATCGCTGCTGTTTTTTTTGCAGCTTTTGTTGTTGCTGGAACTATGTGGTATGGTTCAGCAACTACCCCAATCGAATTATTTGGTCCTACTCGTTATCAGTGGGATCAGGGATACTTTCAGCAAGAAATATATCGAAGAGTTAGTGCCGGGCTAGCCGAAAATCTTAGTTTATCGGAAGCTTGGTCTAAAATTCCCGAAAAATTAGCTTTTTATGATTATATTGGTAATAATCCGGCAAAAGGGGGATTATTCAGAGCAGGCTCAATGGACAATGGGGATGGAATTGCTGTTGGATGGTTAGGACACCCCGTCTTTAGAGATAAAGAAGGGCGCGAGCTTTTTGTACGTCGTATGCCTACTTTTTTTGAAACATTTCCGGTAGTTTTGGTAGATGAAGACGGAATTGTGAGAGCTGATGTTCCTTTTAGAAGGGCAGAATCAAAGTATAGTGTTGAACAAGTAGGTGTTACTGTTGAGTTCTATGGTGGCGAACTTAATGGAGTAAGTTATTCTGATCCTGCTACTGTGAAAAAATATGCTAGACGTGCCCAATTAGGTGAAATTTTTGAATTAGATCGGGCTACTTTGAAATCCGATGGTGTTTTTCGTAGCAGTCCAAGGGGTTGGTTCACTTTTGGGCATGCTACGTTTGCTTTGCTCTTCTTTTTCGGACACATTTGGCATGGCGCTAGAACCTTGTTCAGAGATGTTTTTGCTGGTATTGATCCAGATTTGGATGCTCAAGTGGAATTTGGAACATTCCAAAAACTTGGAGATCCAACTACAAGGAGACAAGTAGTCTGATACGACATTGTTGTGGTATCTTTCGCCTATATTTTTTTTTATTGACATTGGGTATCAGAGAAATCTTGACTTGAATCACCATCTTTTCTTTGACTTTTTTTCTTTCTTTATATGATATGGTAAATGATCCCAAATGAATAGGTGTGGAAGCTATAATTGTAAACCACGATCGAATCCATGGAAGCATTGGTTTATACATTCCTTTTAGTCTCGACTTTAGGGATAATTTTTTTCGCTATCTTTTTTCGAGAACCACCTAAGGTTCCGACTAAAAAAATGAAATAACCTTTCGAAATAATTTAATTGAAGTAATGAGCCTCCCAATACGGGAGGCTCATTACTTCAACTAGTCCCCGTGTTCTTCGAATGGATCTCTTAGTTGTTGAGAGGGTTGCCCAAAAGCGGTATATAAGGCGTACCCAGTAAAGCTTACAAGTAAACCAGATATGGAGATGGCGACTAGGGTTGCTGTTTCCATTTTTAGATAATTTCAAGATCACAATGGATCTACGATAAGATCGTTTATTTACAACTACAACGGAATAGTATACAAAGTCAACAGATCTCAACCAATCATTAAATAGGATTTATGGCTACACAAACCGTTGAGGATAGTTCTAGATCTGGGCCAAGACGAACTACTGTAGGGGATTTATTGAAACCATTGAATTCGGAATATGGTAAAGTAGCTCCGGGATGGGGGACTACACCACTTATGGGGGTCGCAATGGCTCTATTTGCGATATTCCTATCTATTATTTTGGAAATTTATAATTCTTCCGTTTTACTGGATGGAATTTCAATGAGTTAGGTTTATAAGAACTATGAAGTCCTAGTCTTTCAATCAAAGAAAAAATTACTTTAGACTTGGATTTCTAGACCATTCTATTCTGGTAGTTCGACCGTGGAATTTATTTGTTTCGGTATTTCCGGAATATGAGTGTGTGACTTGTTATAATTGATCCCATTGATAATACATAGAATGGACCTGTTATCTCTATCAAGATGATTCTACCTCGTCGGATATTTATTCTAGTATCTGGAGCACGGAATATATAGAATAGATCAAGAAAAGAAATATTTGAACTATGATTCATACCTACTATTTATTCAGACCTCGCAACCGGACTCAAAAAAAAATTCAAATAGGTATTTCCTAAATCAAACGAATTTTATTCCTTCAGATTTATTTTGACCGAAGGATAACTCTTTCTCTAGATTTTGTTGAGTCATTACATCCATTCATTCAATAAGTGATCATCAAAGGTTCTTACTCAGAGAACCTTTGAGTTTAGCTTGAGGCTAAATCATCGTGGTTCTAGTATGAATCTGAGGTTTCGATTGATTCATAGGGTCTCAACAAGAGAATTCCTATCAATAGTAAAACAAGAGTAAATCCGCAGTACGCACAAAAAAAACAATAAATCAAATAACAAATAAAAAATAGGGAAGAGAAGATTCAAGAGGCCTGTAACGATCAACATAAAGAAAGACAGATGAGCCAACTTGATATTTTTTGGCATTATCATCACAAAGAAGAGATTCCGGATTTTTGTTACTTCGTATCTTCGAGGCAAATCGAATCAAGTGGTTAATGAAGTTTTTAACTTTCTATTATATATCCGTTGAAATCAGTATTTGTGTGTTTCCGCTTGAGCCGTACGAGATGAAATTCTCATATACGGTTCTCAGAGGGGGAGTTCCGTTGGGTTACCTATCTCAATAAAGTATATGATTGGTTTGAGGAACGTCTTGAGATTCAGGCGATTGCAGATGATATAACTAGTAAATATGTTCCTCCTCATGTCAACATATTTTATTGTTTAGGGGGGATCACACTTACTTGTTTTCTAGTACAAGTAGCTACGGGTTTTGCTATGACTTTTTACTATCGTCCAACCGTTACAGAGGCTTTTTCCTCTGTTCAATACATCATGACTGAGGCCAACTTTGGTTGGTTAATCCGATCAGTTCATCGATGGTCAGCAAGTATGATGGTTCTCATGATGATCCTGCACGTATTTCGTGTGTATCTCACAGGTGGATTTAAAAAACCTCGCGAATTAACTTGGGTTACGGGTGTGGTTTTGGCTGTATTGACTGCATCTTTTGGTGTAACTGGTTATTCCTTACCTCGGGACCAAATTGGTTATTGGGCAGTAAAAATCGTGACAGGCGTACCTGAAGCTATTCCTGTAATAGGATCACCTTTAGTAGAGTTATTGCGTGGAAGTGCTAGTGTGGGCCAATCCACTTTAACTCGTTTTTATAGTTTACACACTTTTGTATTGCCTCTCCTTACTGCCGTATTTATGTTAATGCACTTTCCAATGATACGTAAGCAAGGTATTTCCGGTCCTTTATAGAGAAGACATATCATAGATATTTGTAATTGATCATATATCGGGGAGGACAATAGTATTTCATTGCTACAAATATGGATTATTGAAAAAATAAGACATGTTTTTTGGATACTTCTCTTCAACTCGGAAGTATTGTATTCCTTATTTG